GCACGAAAAATTGAGCGTTTCTTATCACAACCCTTTTTCGTTGCCGAAGTATTTACAGGTTCACCAGGAAAATATGTTGGTTTAGCAGAAACAATTAGAGGGTTTCAATTGATCCTTTCCGGAGAATTAGACGGGCTTCCTGAGCAGGCTTTTTATTTGGTCGGTAACATCGATGAAGCTACCGCGAAAGCTATGAACTTAGAAATGGAGAACAAATTGAAGAAATGACCTTAAATCTTTGTGTACTGACTCCTAACCGAATGGTTTGGGATTCTGAAGTAAAAGAAATCATTTTATCTACTAATAGTGGACAAATCGGCGTATTACCAAACCACGCCCCTATTGCCACTGCTGTAGATATAGGTATATTGAGAATACGACTTAACGACGAATGGTTAACGATGGCTCTGATGGGCGGTTTTGCTCGAATAGGCAATAATGAGATCACAGTTTTAGTAAATGATGCTGAGAAGGGTAGTGACATTGATCCACAAGAAGCTCAGCAAACTCTTGAAATAGCAGAAGCTAATTTTAGGAAAGCAGAAGGAAAGAGACAAACAATTGAGGCAAATCTAGCTCTCAGACGAGCTAGGACACGAGTAGAGGCTATCAATCTAATTTCGTAATGAGTTGATATGCCGCATAAGCAAGCATAATAAAGGAAGTTCTGTTTCGTTTAGGTTGTATTTACTCATTGTTTACTGATTGAATAAAACTACAATCAAGCAGAATGAAATTCTAATGAAAAAAGATAAAAATTCATTCTTTTTTTTATTTCTATAGATATATCATTCTTTTTTAGAAGATTATAAGATAAGGATATGGGTGAGTAAAAAAACTTATTAGATACCACCGGCTCTGGTATCTAATAAGCTTTACCTACTATTGGATTTGAACCAATGACTCCTGCCGTATGAAAGCAATACTCTAACCGCTGAGTTAAGTAGGTAATTTATCATCACAAAGATAAACAAATAGAAACCCCATCATATAGATTATAAATCGAATATTACTTCTAAGCAATATGAATCAAACAGATCAAAGAGCTACGATGTTGGATCAGGAAATCCTTATCTTGACAAAAAATTGGCTACATGCTAAACTATGTAGTACAAACACAAGGGCTATAGCTCAGTTGGTAGAGCACCTCGTTTACACGTGCGCCAATGTTTTTCAGGGGAGTTCATCATGCAATCAAAAGACTTGATTGACAAATCGATGTCTTACTCTATGACTTTGCGGAAACAAGAGAACAATAGCCTGACAATTAGTTCAGTCCAATTCGGGTGTCCATTTAGTCGTTAAATCGAACGCTTTATTGATTTGAGATAGTGATAGGGTGAATAACCAACCTATTCAATGCTAGGCATAATGAAGTATAAGGACCTCGAAAAATCTCTTTTCGTCCTATGAACTTTAAGGTGTATGAAGTTTCATATTTGATTCTTTAAAAAGAGCGATAGAGACTCCATTTCGTTTTAAAATAGATCTAGGCCGAAGGCAGACCTACGTCAATATAACCCTTCTTTGAAACACTTTGGTAGTGCTCCTGGATCAGAGTCCAAATAATGAATCCGAGCACACGGAACCATCTGCTTTCTGTCAAGAAAAAAATGGTAGACTAGCTTATATTTATATCAGTTAATGAAAGAGCCCAATGCAAAAAAAATGCATGTTGGGTCTTTGAAACAGTTCAAATCAGTTTGATAAAAATAAAAAAGTTTGAGCTGTTTTACCGAGAAGGTCTACGGTTCGAGTCCGTATAGCCCTACACTTTTCTAGATTAAAATTTGCATTTAACCCCGTAGTGGTTGTTATTTTAAATGGCCTGGGCAGTTCATCAAAAAAAATTATTCCCAGAAGCTTGCTCCCTGGGAGCATTCAGAGCGAAGCATAAAACAAAAGCACATTTCAACGGACCCAATCGGCATTTTTAGATTTTTGGATAAACAAACCCCTTTTTCTCCGTGCATCTTCGTAGGCTAATGGCGTGTGAGTTTTTCTCTTTATTATTATTACGCCCACCCCCATAAATTCTTGATAATCCCCCCCCTTTTTTAATTTTTATATGCAATACCAGTGAATTTTTGGAGTCAAAATCATAATCTGGGCGAGCAACCCAACTCAACCTCACTTCAGCTGAATAGTAAGTCATATTGATCCCGGAACGTACTACTCAATTTTTTATTGGTGGACAATCGAGATCTTGACAACGATCTTTAGTCGGTTTCATTGGAAACGCTGTTAAATAGGCTTTTTTATCGTCATATACCCGAATACCTTACCTAGCAAAGAACAAAACAGGTTGTTTTTCTTTACATATCTAATCAATCTAAATTACTTCGTCCGGATTCTAATAAAAAAAATATACCAAGACCTTTTCATTTTAAATTGAAAATGAAATCCTGAAATAGAAATTTTCTTAGGTCCGACTACTTTAGTCTATTCTCAAATTCTAAATCACTACGAAAAAAAGAGGGAAAAATAAGACAGTTTTCTT